TAAGGATTATATTGCCCCTAATTTTTATGAAATACAAGATGCTCATTGAATAATCAGAAACTAATCTTCACTTCTACAACTCCAGATATTCAAAGAATTTTTGTACATTCTCTTCGAGATCAAACATAGTAATTGAAGTTTCATTCACATATTATTTTTTTTTTTAGTTATTGGGTGGGCTAAATAAAATAAATACTAAAAAAAAAAAAATTAGAGGATTCATTGAGATTCTCAAATTTTGAAGATACTTTTTCGAATGAGCCGAGCCACTAGGATGAAACTAAAAGAGTTCCGCATTATGAACTATGTACCGCGCACATCACTTAGATGGGCTATAGAAAGTAACATAGGAGGAAATGAAGAAATAGAATATGAAAAAAATATAGAAGGAAATGAAAGAGGATCATATTCTATTTGTACTGTATCTGAAATGAACTTTGGCTATTCCCATCCTTCAACTCCTCTAGACTATACTTTTTCTCTTTCAACTAACTAATTTAGCCTTTCGAATATGTATAAAGTATTAACGTTTTTTTTGAACAAAAGGAGACACAGTATGGACAAATAAAAAAACAAGAGGAAACAAAATGGAATTCTTTTGTATACTTTATATACATATGATATATATAAGGGGTATATCTCCGACATTTAGATGGATAAATATGTATCACGATTTATACTATTAATGAATATGTATGTCGACCCATATCAATTAATTTTTAGAATATATACTCATACAAATTACTCATGTGCCAGGAACCAGATTTGAACTGGTGACACGAGGATTTTCAGTCCTCTGCTCTACCAGCTGAGCTATCCCGACCATTCACGACGCATCATCCTCATTTTATTTTAATATAGGACTTGGGTCTATGTCAATTAGTCAATTAGAAAAACGAAAAAGTATTACAAAGTATTATACAGGATCTAATAGAATTTCTTGGATCTTCAAAAATAAATTTTCAAAGTTTCAGTACAGTACAAGTAATGATATGTATTGTTAATTATTCAAATTTAATGGATTCCTTGCTCAAATCATTTGTACTGTACGCGTATCATATATATCACACACAAGTCTTGTGATAAGAAAAAAATTTTCGCTCAGATCCATTTGTGAAAGAAAAGAGTAGAATGAGAATGAATGATAAATATAACGAATTTTGATTTGAATCGCTAACAAAATGATAAAATGAAAATAAATAATTAGGGAGTCAACCGGGTCGTTTTGGGGATAGAGGGACTTGAACCCTCACGATTTCTAAAGTCGACGGATTTTCCTCTTACTATAAATTTCATTGTTGTCGATATTAACATGTATAATGGGACTCTATCTTTATTCTCGTCCGATTAATCAATTATTAAAAAGATCTATCAGACTACGGTGGAGTGAATGGTTTGATCAATGAATATTCGATTCTTTTTTCAATTTTTAATCGATTCACAACAAGTCTTTCATTTTTCATATAAATATAAAAAAATACAGATTTGGGTCGTCATTAATCATTTTGAGATAGTATTTCAGTACTATACGTATGTATATAGGTTTATCCTTCATCCTTGCTGAAGTTTCGATGGAAGGATTCCTTTACTAACACAATGCAGCCAACTCCATTTGTTAGAACAGCTTCCATTGAGTCTCTGCACCTATCCTTTTTTATTTTCGGTTTATGAAACCCTTGTTTATTTTCATAAAACAGGATTTGGCTCAGGATTGCCCATTTTTAATTCCAGGGTTTCTCTGAATTTGAAAGTTCTCACTTGGTAGGTTTCCATACCAAGGCTCAATCCAATTAAGTCCGTAGCGTCTACCAATTTCGCCATATCCCCTCTTTTTTTTGATGTGATTAAGATCACATCATGATGCCGCCCCCCCCCCTTTTCTTTCATTTCTATTATGCTGGACCGGTTGAATTCATTAGATACCGGTTCCTATATTGAAAAGTTTTTTCTACTATTTGATTTCTTGTATATTTTCTTTCATCTCTATCGGAGACCCGTATTTGGTCCAATCAGAAATGATTCTATCATTTCTATATCATCAATTCAATATAGATCGCATAACATATATATTATAGTATAATATATATTTATTATACTTATATATGCCCCTATTTCTACCGTTTTTAGCGTTAAATTTTAAATACTTGAACGGTCGATTCTTTTTTTTTTTTTTCGTCTTAGCTTTCACCTTTCCGAATGAAACCAGAGGAGTGTTTCATTATGATCTGGATTGCGCTTTTATCTTTCATGTTATTCTTAGGGCAGGCCTTCTATAACATAACAAAAAAAAACATTATAACATAACAAAAAAACGAAAAGGAAGATTTGAGTATTATTAATTTTAAATTCAATTAATAGCCATAACTAAAACTAATAAAATGGCTATAACTAACCATTCCGTTAATTTAGAATTAGAAGAGAATTCAAAATAAAATTATTTATTAATTAAATATGAAATTATTTCGAATTATATATAATAAATAATAATATTATAAGATTG